TTGCTCTTTGTTTTTCAAAAAAAAGAGTTTCATTTTTGTAATTTTCTAATCGTTCCAAACTATTGCAAGTAGCATTAATCAAATTTACCTTTTCTCGTTCTATCTCAGAGTATCCATTCGTTCGATACTCATCTGCTTCGATTTCCACTTTTCGTAATCGAACCCGAGCTCTTTCGAGCTGTTCAATGGCTCCTCTACGTAATTCTTCTGAATTTCGAATAGTACTCAAGATCCTCTGTTTTCGCTTATCTAATAAATCATTTAATGAAAGTAGATTATTTTTCCATTCATTTCACAGCTATCATATCTCTTCCCGAACCAAACATGAATCTTTCGATTCATTTGGCTCTCACGCTCAATTGTTTCTTTTCTCTTTTCTTTGATTGATGGGCATTCCCATATCTTTTAATGGAATGAGCCTATCCTCTCTTTTTGTTCATATTCAAAGATATCGAAACTGATCTCAGAATCTTAGGAGGACTCTTCAGACCAGACAAAAAATAAAAAATTGTCAGCAAAGTTGTTTCTTTATTTGTTCTTTATTTACAACTTATTTACAAAAAGAAAAAAAAAGATTTTAAAGAAAAAAGAATTCTATTCTTTCTTCTTTATATGCTATGAGAAATTAGATCAAAATTCTAATAGAATAGAAATAGAATTGAATATAATTCTGAACTTCATTACTTCATTCTCATTATTATTAGAATGATATTTCGATTTTTTTCATCCAAAAAATTCTCTTTTTTATACAAATAAATTGTATACAAATACAATACATAGGTCGTCGATTCGGCAGTGGATAAAAAAGGGGGGGAAGATACCCATCTTCCCAGTTAATGGTTCAAAGAATTTTATCCATATGAGTGTTCTACATCGGATAAATTCCCAATTATTCCTTTTTTCTTTTTATCATTTTTAAACCATTTAGGTACTAACGTAGCGGTAGAAAGAGTACCATGCTATGCTGTGCCTGGACTTCAAACAATTTATCTTTAACCATGTAAAAGACCTCAACATTATTGGTTGATAGAGAATCAAAGTTCATTTACCAATTCGTCACGAAATGCTATGGTTCTTACATATGATTTCTGAATGAAATCCAATTCCGAAGTAATTCGTCGAGATTGTGCACCCTTTGTTCCTATTTCTGCTATAAATAATAATACATAAATATAAAGAAAGTGCAGCCGGTGAAATCCAACCTATTCTTGAAATACACAACTCGCACACACTCCCTTTCCAAAAAAAATCAATACACCCAGCACTACGCTTAGATTTATTGGATTTGTTGCTAAAATATCGGTATTAAACTCGAAACTCCCAGCGGATGGCCAGTGCCCCGCGGAAACAAAAGAATCGGTTATATTTTTCATATGCTTTCCCCTTATAGATAGGACTAACAAAGAACAGAGTTCTTTTTGTATCACTCCGCTTATTATTCTTAATGGAATTTGAGAATTCTCAAATTTCTTAGTTATGGTTATGTTTTTATTCTTCTTTTTTTTTTACATTTTTATTCTACGATGAAATGAAACATTAAACAAAAGGATTTGCAAATAAAAGAGCTAATGCCACGACCAGTCCATAAATTGTTAAAGCTTCCATAAAAGCCAGACTAAGCAATAAAGTACCTCGTATTTTACCCTCTGCTTCTGGTTGTCTCGCAATACCTTCTACAGCTTGGCCCGCAGCAGTACCTTGACCAACCCCAGGTCCGATAGAAGCAAGCCCTACAGCCAATCCAGCAGCAATAACGGAAGCAGCAGAAATAAGTGGATTCATGGTAAGTTCCTCGCACCAAAAAGAGAAATGGTTAATGATACAACCAACCAATGAATTAGTACTTAATCTACTTCTTTTTCTACTTCTACTTTTACTATTTACTTTACTACACTTATTTTTTCTTTTTTGATCTTTATCACTAAAATCTATCGGGTCGAAGTAGCTAAAAACTCCAAATGGAATTCAGAATATTACTGAATTTTCAGAACTACTTCGATATGCCGTTTTTCCTTTCTACCTTATGTAAATAGATATGTATACGGTTTTAGTCATTGCGTTTCCTTGTTTATAAGCTATTCTATTCTTTCTCTTTCATTCAATTCACAATCACAGACAAAATAGAAAAAGGACTCATATGGGAATCCATCTAAATGCAGTGGGCTAGAAAAAAAGATATAGGGGTAATTACTATCTAACTAGTAAATAACATATACTTTTATTCTTATATAACGTAAATCACCTGCACTTTTTATTCTATGAAATCGTATTCTGTAACCATTCTTCGAAACATACACAAGGATTTATACCTCATAGGTATTATATATACATATATGTAGTAGGATCCCCAACCCTTATTTCTCTTACAAATCCTGCAATATCATCTATCTTTCTTCATATATGTAGCTATTTGCATTTTCTTCTCCAACCCAGTGGATTCTATGGAACCCCCCACATTGCTTAAATTGGGATAAGCTTCAAAAAAGACTATTTCGAAAGT